GGTCTCTTTCATCTTTTTAGGTCTATGCTCTACTCCGGGTAAAGATCTGCCCGATTTGGATTTGCACATATAGGACAAATCTTCCCATCACCATTTCTTTTTGTTATGACTTTACAAATAACAAACAGCAATCATTTATGATACATGTAGTAATCATAGATATATTACCAATTGGGTTTTTTCTAAACGGAGCCTGGATACTTCATTTTTTAGTCCAACCAAAGCCAACCATAAATTATTCTAATTGATAATAGTACTATGAATCTCCCCAAAGAATGCATCTAATTGCACTTCACGCTCCAATTTTTTGATGATTCAATTTCTCTTTCTTGGGCGAAACAGAGGATATCTCGATCGGGGGAGAGAACGGGGAAATCCCATATGACCCAATATATCTGACAAGTCGCACTATACGTCAACCCAAGATGCATCTTCCTCTCCAGGACTGCGGAAAGGTACTTTTGGAACACCAATAGGCATGAATTGAAAGAAAAAAGAACTAAATACTATATTTCACTTTGATGTGGAAACGTAACAATATGGTTTTATTGTCTTTATAATATTGGCATAATATTGGCTTTATCATATTTATTTTATCCATAAATTAGAAAAATTTAGAAAGAAAGACAAAATAAATAAAGGAAAATTTTTACGAATAAGTCCTTCTAATGATAAACATTTACTCATAGAAAATGGTACCAACCCCCCATTGCGTATTGGTACTTATCGAGTATAGAATAAATCTGCTTCTCTTTGTTCCTACGAACAGAATTATTCCATTATTACAAACAGAATAGAATAAATAGTAACCTAGCCCTTCTTAGGAAATAATCCACCGAACAAGGGAGGTCCATAGGATAGTCATAGTATAGTTTTTTTCAATGCAATAAAGTTACGTAGTGTCTATTTTTCTTTGATAAAGGGGTATTTTCCATGGGTTTGCCTTGGTATCGTGTTCATACCGTTGTATTGAATGATCCCGGCCGGTTGCTTTCCGTTCATATAATGCATACAGCTCTGGTTGCTGGTTGGGCGGGCTCGATGGCTCTGTATGAATTAGCAGTTTTTGATCCTTCTGACCCTGTTCTTGATCCAATGTGGAGACAGGGTATGTTCGTTATTCCCTTCATGACTCGGTTAGGAATAACCAATTCATGGGGAGGTTGGAGTATCACAGGAGGGACTGTAACGAATCCGGGAATTTGGAGTTACGAAGGTGTAGCTGGGGCACATATTGTGTTTTCTGGCTTATGCTTTTTGGCAGCTATCTGGCATTGGGTTTATTGGGATCTAGAAATATTTTGTGATGAACGGACAGGAAAACCTTCTTTGGATTTGCCCAAGATCTTTGGAATTCATTTATTTCTCTCCGGGGTGGCTTGCTTTGGTTTTGGTGCATTTCATGTAACAGGCTTGTATGGTCCCGGAATATGGGTGTCCGATCCTTATGGACTAACGGGAAAAGTACAACCTGTAAATCCGTCGTGGGGCGTGGAAGGGTTTGATCCTTTTGTTCCGGGAGGAATAGCTTCTCATCATATTGCAGCAGGTACATTGGGCATATTAGCGGGTTTATTCCATCTTAGCGTCCGACCGCCACAACGTCTATACAAAGGATTGCGTATGGGAAATATTGAAACCGTACTTTCCAGTAGTATCGCAGCTGTCTTTTTTGCAGCTTTTGTTGTTGCTGGAACTATGTGGTATGGTTCAGCAACTACCCCCATCGAATTATTTGGCCCGACTCGCTATCAATGGGATCAGGGTTACTTCCAGCAAGAGATATATCGAAGAATTAGCGCTGGGTTAGCCGAAAATCAAAGTTTATCAGAAGCCTGGTCTAAAATTCCTGAAAAATTAGCTTTTTATGATTATATCGGCAATAATCCGGCAAAAGGAGGATTATTCAGGGCAGGCTCAATGGATAACGGAGATGGAATAGCGGTTGGATGGTTAGGACACCCTATCTTTAGAGATAAAGAAGGCCGTGAGCTTTTTGTACGTCGTATGCCTACTTTTTTTGAAACATTTCCAGTCGTTTTGGTAGACGGCGATGGAATTGTTAGAGCTGATGTTCCTTTTAGAAGGGCAGAATCGAAGTATAGTGTTGAACAAGTAGGTGTAACCGTTGAGTTCTACGGCGGTGAACTCAATGGAGTCAGTTATAGTGATCCTGCTACTGTGAAAAAATATGCTAGACGCGCTCAATTGGGTGAAATTTTTGAATTAGATCGTGCGACTTTGAAATCCGATGGTGTTTTTCGTAGCAGTCCAAGGGGTTGGTTTACTTTTGGGCATGCTTCGTTTGCTTTGCTCTTCTTCTTCGGACACATTTGGCATGGTGCTAGAACCTTGTTCAGAGATGTTTTTGCTGGTATTGACCCAGATTTGGATGCTCAAGTAGAGTTTGGAGCATTCCAAAAACTTGGGGATCCAACTACAAGAAGACAGCCAGTCTGATACAAGACTGCTTTGGTATCTTTCCCCTCTATTTTATTTT